TATTATACATAATGTTAATATTCCAACAAAAAGTTTGATTTTAGTTCAAAATGATCAATATGTAGAATCGGAACAAGTGATTGCCGAGATTCGTGCCGGAACGTCCACTTTTCGTTTTAAGGAGAGGGTTCTAAAACATATTTATTCTGAGTCAGAAGGAGAAATGCACTGGAGTACTGATGTGCATCATGCGCCCGAATATCCGTATAGTAATGTTCATCTAGTACCAAAAACAAGTCATTTATGGATATTAGCAGGAGGTCTATGCAGATCCAGTATAGTGTCTTTTTCACTCCACAAGGATCAAGATCAAATGAATTCTAATTCTTTTTCTGTCGAAGAAAGAAATATCTTTGATTTGACTAATGATCAAGTAAGACATAAATTTTTTGGTAAAAGTAAAAAGGATGGGCAAATTTTTGAGTATTCAAAACCTTATCGAATCATATCCAATGGTCATTGGAATCTCATAGATCCCTCTATTTGTCAAGAGAATTCCGATGATTCCTTGGCGAAAAAGCGAAGAAATAGATTCGTGATTCCCTTACAATATGATCAAGAACGAGAAAAGAAACTAATACCATCTTTTTGTATTTTTCTTAAAATACCTATAAATGGTATTTTACGTAAAAATAGTATTCTTGCTTATTTTGATGATCCGCGATATAGAAGAAGCAGTTCGGGAATTACTAAATATGGGATTGTAGAAGTAGATTCAATCGTAAAAAAAGAGGATTTGATTGAGTATCGAGGAGCAAAAGAATTTAGTCCGAAATACCAAATGCAAATGAGAGTAGATCGATTTTTTTTCATTCCCGAGGAAGTGCATATCTTCCCCGTATCTTCGCCCATAATGGTCCGAAACAATAGTATCGTTGGAGTAGATACACGACTTGCTTTAAATATAAATACAAGAAGCCGAGTAGATGGATTAGTCCGAGTGGAGAGAAAAAAAAGGAGTATTGAACTGAAAATTTTTTCTGGAGATATTCATTTTCCTGGAGAGGTGGATAAAATATCTAGGCACGGCGGCATTTTGATACCACCAGGAATGGAAAATAAAAATTATAAGGGATCAAAAAAATTTAAAAATTGGATCTATGTTCAACGGATCACACCTATAAAAAAAAAGTATTTTGTTTTGGTTCGGTCCGTAGTCCCATATGAAATATCCGATGGGATAAATTTAGCAACACTTTTTCCTCAGGATCTCTTGCAGGAAAAGGATAATGTACAACTTCGAATTGTCAATTATATACTTTATGGAAATAGCAAGTCAATTCGAGGAATTTCTCACACAAGTATTCAATTAGTTCGGGCTTGCTTAGTATTGAATTGGGACCAAGAAAAAAGGGGTTTTATAAAAGAAGAGGTTCATGCTTCCTTTGTTGAAATAAGGGCAAATGATCTGCTTCGTGATTTCATCAGAATTGAGTTAGTAAAGTCCACTATTTCTTATACCGTAAAAAAGTATGATACGTCAAGTTCAGGATTGATTTACAATATTGGATTAGATCGTATCAATATAAATCCTTTTAATTCCAAGGCAAAGACTCAATCATTTACCCAACATCAGGGAACTCTTGGTACGTTGTTGAATCGAAATAAGGAATGCCAATCTTTCCGAATTTTGTCATCATCCAATTGTTCTCGAATTGGCCCCTTTAATACTTCGAGATATAATAATGCGACAAAAGAATTGGATCCCATGAATCCAATTAGGGATTTGTTGGGTCCCTTAGGTACTACTGTATTTAAAATAGCGAATCCTTGTTTATCTTACTATTTAATAACTTATAATCAAATCTTTTTAAAGAACTATTTGTTACTTGACAATTTTCAACAGACTTTCCAAGTACTTCAATTTCAATACTGTTTCCTAGATGAAAATAGTAGGATTTATAATCCCGATCCGTGTAGTAACATCATTTGGAATTTATTCCATTTTAATTGGTGTTTTCTCCATCACGATTATTGTGAAGAGGCATGGACAATAATTAGCCTTGGCCTATTTCTTTGTGAAAATTTATGTCTATTGAAATACGGATCACGCATAAAAAAATCTGGTAAAATTTTCATTGTTCATGTTGACTCTTTAGTTATAAGATCAGCTAAGCCCTATTTGGTCACTCCGGGAGCAACTGTTCATGGCCATTATGGGAAAACCTTTTATGAAAGAGATACATTAATTACATTTATATATGAAAAATCGAGATCCGGCGATATCACGCAAGGTCTTCCAAAAGTGGAACAAATCTTAGAAGTTCGTTCAATTGATTCAATATCGATGAACCTCAAAAAGAGAGTTGAAGGTTGGGACGAACGTAGCCGAAGGCTTCTTGGGATACCCTGGGGATTCTTGATTGGAGCTGAACTAACCATAGCACAAAGTCGTATCTCTTTGGTTAATAAGATCCAAAAGGTTTATCGATCCCAGGGGGTACAGATCCATAATAGACATATAGAGATTATTGTACGTCAAGTAACATCAAAAGTGTTGGTTTCAGAAGATGGAATGTCTAATGTGTTTTCACCTAGGGAACTGATTGGATTGTTGCGAGCAGAGCGAGCAGGGCGTGTTTTGGACGAAGCGATCTGTTATCGGGCAATCTTATTGGGAATAACGAAGTCATCTCTGAATACTCAAAGTTTCATATCCGAAGCGAGTTTTCAAGAAACTGCTCGAGTTTTAGCAAAAGCTGCTCTACGAGGTCGTATTGATTGGTTGAAAGGGCTGAAAGAGAACGTTGTTATGGGGGGGATTATACCGGTTGGTACTGGATTCAAAAAATTAGTACATCGTTCAAAGCAAGATAAAAACATTCATTTGAAAATAAAAAGGAAGAATCTATTCGAATTGGAGATGAGAGATATTTTGTTACACTATAGAGAATTTTGAGAATTTTTTTTGTTCTTTCGTCCCGAACTATTTCCATGGGGCATCAGACCAATCATTTACATGATACATTATTTAGTAATTCCTAACAAGAGGTTCATTCTTTTTACTTGAATTCTCTGGTCCCATTATGGATTTGGTAATCAACGAAAAATAAAGAATGAAAAGAAATTCATGATTTTGGTCGTAGATCAATGGTCAATCCTGGTATAAGGTTCCGTCGGAACAGTTATTTATTTCACAGGTTACTGAATCTCTCTAAAAAAAAAAAAAAAGATAAAGTGTGGCAAAATGGGAAGACGATATTGGAACATAAATTTGGAAGAGATGATGGAAGCAGGAGTTCATTTTGGTCATGGTACTAAGAAATGGAATCCTAGAATGGCTCCTTACATCTCTGCAAAGCGTAAAGGTATTCATATTACAAATCTTACTATAACTGCTCGTTTTTTATCAGAAGCCTGCGATTTAGTTTTTGATGCAGCAAGTATGGGAAAAAACTTCTTAATCGTTGGCACCAAAAATAAAGCAGCGGATTTAGTAGCATCAGCAGCAATAAGGGCTCGATGTCATTATGTTAATAAAAAATGGCTTGGTGGTATGTTAACAAATTGGTCTACTACAGAAACAAGACTTCAGAAGTTCAGGGACTTAAGAGCGGAACAAAAAATGGGGAAACTCGCCCGTCTCCCAAAAGGAGATGCAGCAATGTTGAAGAGAAAGTTATCCACCTTGCAAACATATCTGGGTGGGATCAAATATATGACGGGATTGCCCGATATTGTAATTATCGTTGATCAGCAAGAAGAATATATGGTTCTTCGAGAATGTGTCATTTTGGGCATTCCGACGATTTGTTTAATCGATACAAATTGTGACCCAGATCTTGCAGATATTTCTATTCCGGCCAACGATGATGCTATAGCATCGATTCGATTGATTCTTACCAAATTAGTATCCGCAATTTTGGAGGGCCGAAATAGTTATATAAAAAAAGGTTGATTATCTTATAATTTAATAGTAATAGTTAAGAAAAAGAAGAAGAAGATTAGTTCCTTTTTGTTGAACTCCATGGATTTCTTTGATTGTTTATTATTTTGGTTTGCATTTTTGAACTATGTTTTGAATATTTAATAAAAAATGATTGGTATTTTTTTTTTTATGTAATTTCTTGGTATTCTAAATATATCTAAATATAATGTATGATTCCTATTCATGAATGAAGGTAGATGAATTGAGAAAGATATGGTTGAATCAAAATAATTACTTTTTTAAGTTCGATTTCTATTATAGGGCAATATGAATGTTATACTATGTTCCATTAAAACACTCAAAGGGTTATACGATATGTCAGGTGTAGAAGTAGGCCAACATTTATATTGGGAAATAGGAGGTTTACAAATTCATGCCCAAGTGCTTATCACTTCTTGGATTGTAATTGCTATTTTATTAGGTTCAGCCATCATAGCTGTTCGGAATCCACAAACCATTCCGACCGACGGGCAGAATTTCTTCGAATATGTCCTTGAATTTATTCGAGACTTGAGCAAAACTCAGATTGGAGAGGAGTATGGTCCTTGGGTTCCATTTATTGGAACGATGTTCCTATTTATTTTTGTTTCTAACTGGTCAGGTGCTCTTTTACCTTGGAAAATCATAAAGTTACCTCATGGGGAGTTAGCTGCGCCCACGAATGATATAAATACTACTGTTGCTTTAGCTTTACCCACGTCAGTGGCATATTTCTATGCGGGTCTTAGCAAAAAAGGATTGGGATATTTCGGTAAATACATTCAGCCAACTCCAATACTTTTACCAATTAATATCCTAGAAGATTTTACAAAGCCTTTATCTCTTAGTTTTCGACTTTTCGGGAATATATTGGCTGATGAATTAGTAGTTGTTGTTCTTGTTTCTTTAGTGCCTTCAGTAGTTCCTATACCTGTCATGTTTCTTGGATTATTTACAAGTGGTATTCAAGCTCTTATTTTTTCAACTTTGGCTGCGGCTTATATAGGTGAATCCATGGAGGGTCATCATTGACTAACTTTCGAAATAGTTTTTTAAGCTTATCCCAATTAAAGCAATGCGGGGTTCAATATAATCCAAAGGGCTGGAAGAGAAAAAAGGATTGGGTGGGGGGTCCTACTAGATATATGTACAGAATACGATTTAATACTAATAGAATAATAAAGTGCAGGTGGTTTACGTTATGGAAGAAAAAAAGTATATGTTATTTACTAGTTAGATAGGAATTATCCCTATCTCTTTTTTTCTAGCTCACTTCATTTATAATTTATATAGATTCAAATATCAGTCCTTTTTCGATTTTTTCTGTGATTGTTAATTGAATGAAAGAATATAAGAGTTTCTAAACAAGAAAACACAATGGCTAAAACCGTATGTATCTATTTACATAAAACTCCATCATGGGTAGAAAGAAAGGAAAAACAGTATATGGAAGTAGTTCTTAAAATTAAGTAATATTCTGTTGGAGTTTTTAGCTACTTCGACCCGATAGATTTTAGTGATAAGTATCAATAAAAAAAAAGAAGTAAGTAAAAAGGTAGTATAGTAAAGTAAATAGTAAAAGTAGAAAAAGAAGTGGATAAAGATTAAGTAGTAATTCATTGGTTGGTTGTATCATTAACCATTTCTTTTTTTTTTTGCGAGGAAATTACCATGAATCCACTTATTTCTGCTGCTTCCGTTATTGCTGCTGGATTGGCTGTGGGGCTTGCTTCTATTGGACCTGGGGTTGGTCAAGGTACTGCTGCGGGCCAAGCTGTAGAAGGTATTGCGAGACAACCAGAAGCAGAGGGTAAAATACGAGGTACTTTATTGCTTAGTCTGGCTTTTATGGAAGCTTTAACAATTTATGGACTGGTCGTGGCATTAGCTCTTTTATTTGCAAATCCTTTTGTTTAATTTTATCATAGAATAAAAATGTAAAAAAAAGGGGGACCTATCTTTTTTCTTATTTTATTAACTGGGAGTTTCCCTTTGCTCCTTCGAATTTTACTCCTATAACTATTTATTTTTTGTTTGTCGAAACAATACTTTGGGAGGGACTGATTTGAGGATAAGGAATTAGCGGATCCACTCGCTTTCTTCCCTTTCGTTCTTAGTTTAGTAAAATTTTAATTATATTAAAAATAAGAAATGGAACAAAAAAATCGATAAAAAAAAGGGGGGAGGCGAGTGGAGTGATACAAAAAGAACTCTGTTCTTTGTTAGTCCTATCTATAAGAGGAGAGCATATGAAAAATATAACCGATTCCTTTGTTTCCGTGGGACACTGGCCATCCGCTGGGAGTTTCGAGTTTAATACCGATATTTTAGCAACAAATCCAATAAATCTAAGCGTTGTGCTGGGTATATTGATTTTTTTTGGAAAGGGAGTGTGTGCGAGTTGTGTATTTCAAGAATAGGTTGGATTTCGCCGGCTGCACTTTCTTTATATTTATGTATTCTTTTTTTTATTTGCGTAAATAGGAAAAAGGGTGCACAATCTCGACGAATTACTTCGTAATTGGATTTTATTCAGAAATCATATCTAAGAACCATAGCATTTCGTGACTAATTGGTAAATGAACTTTGATTCTCTATCAACCAATAATGTTGAGGTCTTTTACATGGTTAAAGATAAATTGTTTGAAGTCCAGGCACAGCATACCGTGGTACTCTTTCTACCGCTACATTAGTACCGAAATACCGCAAATAAAAAAATAAAAAAAAATAAATAATAATAATTGGGAATTTATCCGATGTATAACACTCATATGGATAAATTTATTTGAACCATTTACAGGTATAGGAAAGATGGGTATATTCCCCCACCCCTTTTTTTATCCACTGCCAAATCGACGACCTATATATTGTATAAAAATATAAAAAAGATAAATTTTTTAAATTTTTTGGATGAAAAAAAAAAAGTTTGTGAATAAAGAACAAATAAAGAAACAACTTTGCTGACAATTTTTTATTTTTTGTCTGGTCTGAAGAGTCCTACTATCCTAATATTCTGATGTTAGATCAGTTTCGATATCTTTGAATACGAACAGAAAAGAGAGGATAGGCTCAAGAGAGGATAGGTTCATTCCATTCAAAGATCAAAGATATGGGAATGTCTATCAAAGGAAAGAAACAATTGAGCGTGAGAGCCAAATGAATCAAAAGATTCATGTTTGGTTCGGGAAGAGATATGAGAGTTGTGAAATGAATGTAAAGATAATCTACTTTCATTAAATGATTTATTAGATAAGCGAAAACAAAGGATCTTGAGTACTATTCGAAATTCAGAAGAATTACGTAGAGGGGCCGCTGAACAGCTCGAAAGAGCGCGGGCTCGATTACGTAAAGTGGAAATGGAAGCAGATGAGTATAGACTGAATGGATACTCTGAGATAGAAAGAGAGAAAATAAATTTGATTAATGCTACTTGCGATAGTTTGGAACAATTAAAAAATTACAAAAATGAAACTCTTTTTTTTGAACAACAAAGAGCGGTTAATCAGGTACGACAGCAAGTTTTCCAACAAGCTTTACAAAGAGCTCTAGGAACTCTGAATAGTTGTTTGAATAGCGAATTACATTTTCGTACC